GTTATCGGGCAATCTTATTGGGAATAACGAAGGCATCTCTGAATACTCAAAGTTTCATATCCGAAGCGAGTTTTCAAGAAACCGCTAGAGTTTTAGCAAAAGCTGCTCTACGAGGTCGTATTGATTGGTTGAAAGGCCTGAAAGAGAACGTTGTTCTGGGGGGGATTATCCCTGTTGGTACCGGATTCCAAAAATTAGTGCACCGTTCAAGGCAAGACAAGAACATTCATTTGGAAATCAAAAGGAAGAATCTATTCGAGTTGGAAATGAGAGATATTTTGTTACACCATATAGAATTTTTTTGTTCTTGTGTCCAAAACAATTTCCATGAGACACCAGAACAATCATTTACGCGATTTCATAATTCCTAAGAGGAGCTTCATTCTTTTTACTTTAACTATCTGGTCCGATTATTGATTTGGTAATAAATAAAATAAGGAATTAAAAGAAATTAATGGTTTGGGCCGTGTATCAACGGTCAATCCCGGTAGAAGGTTCCGTCGGAACAATTATTTATTTCAGGGCACCTCGTCTCTTTGTTAAAAAGTAAAAAAAAAAAAACAAAGAGAAAGTGTGGAAAAAATGACAAGAAGATATTGGAACATCAATTTGGAAGAGATGATGGAAGCAGGAGTTCATTTTGGTCATGGTACTAAGAAATGGAATCCTAGAATGGCCCCTTACATCTCTGCAAAGCGTAAAGGTATTCATATTACAAATCTTACTAGAACTGCTCGTTTTTTATCAGAAGCCTGTGATTTAGTTTTTGATGCAGCAAGTAGGGGAAAAAACTTCTTAATCGTTGGTACCAAAAATAAAGCAGCGGATTCAGTAGCATCAGCTGCAATAAGGGCTCGATGTCATTATGTTAATAAAAAATGGCTCGGTGGTATGTCAACGAATTGGTCCACTACGGAAACGAGACTTCATAAGTTCAGGGACTTAAGAGCAGAACAAAAGATGGGGAAACTCAACCGTCTCCCCAAAAGAGATGCAGCAATGTTGAAGAGAAAATTATCTACCTTGCAAACATATCTGGGTGGTATCAAATATATGACGGGGTTGCCCGATATTGTAATCATCGTTGATCAACAAGAAGAATATACGGCTCTTCGAGAATGTGTCATTTTGGGGATTCCGACAATTTGTTTAATTGATACAAATTGTGACCCAGATCTCGCAGATATTTCGATTCCAGCCAACGATGACGCTATAGCTTCAATCCGATTGATTCTTAACAAATTAGTATCCGCAATTTGTGAGGGCCGTTCTAGCTATATAAGAAGTCGTTGATTATGATTATGTTATGATTAAGAATAATAAGATTAGTTAATTATTTGGGAACTCCATAGATTTATTGGATCGGTTACTATTCTTGAATTTTTATAAAAAGAGATAAAATGGGGATATTGATATTATGTTATGTGATTTCTTGGTATCCTAAATATATGATTAATGATTAAATGTAGATGAGTTGAGAAAGAGATGGTTGAATCAAAATAATTACTTTTTTTTTAAGTTTGATTTCTGTCAGAGGACAATATGAATGTTATACCATGTTCCATTAAAACACTCAAAGGGTTATACGATATATCAGGTGTAGAAGTAGGCCAACATTTATATTGGCAAATAGGAGGTTTACAAATTCATGCCCAAGTACTTATCACTTCTTGGGTCGTAATTGCTATCTTATTAGGTTCAGTCATCATAGCTGTTCGGAATCCACAAACCATTCCGACCGACGGTCAGAATTTCTTCGAATATGTCCTTGAATTTATTCGAGACTTGAGCAAAACTCAGATTGGAGAAGAATATGGTCCTTGGGTTCCCTTTATTGGAACTATGTTCCTATTTATTTTTGTTTCTAACTGGTCAGGTGCTCTTTTACCTCGGAAAATCATACAGTTACCTCATGGGGAGTTAGCTGCGCCCACGAATGATATAAATACTACTGTTGCTTTAGCTTTACCTACGTCAGTGGCATATTTTTATGCGGGTCTTACCAAAAAAGGATTGGGTTATTTCGGGAAATACATTCAACCAACTCCAATACTTTTACCAATTAACATCCTAGAGGATTTCACAAAACCTTTATCTCTTAGTTTTCGACTTTTCGGGAATATACTGGCTGATGAATTAGTAGTTGTTGTTCTTGTTTCTTTAGTACCTTCAGTAGTTCCTATACCTGTCATGTTTCTTGGATTATTTACAAGTGGTATTCAAGCTCTTATTTTTGCAACTTTAGCCGCGGCTTATATAGGTGAATCCATGGAGGGTCATCATTGACTAGCTTTTCAAATAGTCTTTTTTTTTTTTTAAGCTTATCCCAATTCAGGCAATGCATGGATTATCTTGAACCATGCATTGGTTCTTGGTTGGTGAACATAATAGATACAAATACGTATGTATATATGACCTAGATTCGTAGGAGGAAAGATAGACGATATTACGGAATTGTGAAAAAAAAAAAAAGGATGGGTTAGGAGGGGTATCACACTAGATATATGTAATGTCTATAAGTCCAGCCCCTGTGTATCTTTCGAAGAATGATTCTAGAATCCGATTCAATATAAAATGCGGGTGGTTTACGTTATGAAAGAAACAAATGTATATGTGATATTAGATATTTACTAGTTATATAGGGGTTATCCCTATATATATTAGGATTTTCCAGCCCACTGCATTTAGATGGATTCCAATACCAACATAAGTCCTTCTGTTTCATTTTTTATTGTGGATTGAATGAAAAAAATGGTTCGAAACAAAAAAATGTAATAACTAGAACCGTATGCATATGGATTTACAAAAACTCCATCATGGGTAGAAACTAAAAACGAGATATCGAAGTAGTTCGGACGATTCAGTAATATTATTATTTTAATTCACAGTTTTTAGTTATTTCGACCCGATAGATTTTTGTGATAAAATTAAGTAATAATTCATTGGTTGATTGTATCATTAACCATTTCTTTTTTTTGGTGCGAGGAACTTATCATGAATCCACTGATTTCTGCCGCTTCCGTTATTGCTGCTGGATTGGCCGTAGGGCTTGCTTCTATTGGACCTGGAGTTGGTCAAGGTACTGCTGCAGGCCAAGCTGTAGAAGGTATTGCGAGACAACCAGAAGCAGAGGGTAAAATACGAGGTACTTTATTGCTTAGTCTAGCTTTTATGGAAGCTTTAACAATTTATGGACTGGTCGTGGCATTAGCGCTTTTATTTGCGAATCCTTTTGTTTAATTTAATCCTAGAATAAAAATGTAAAAAAGTACGTTACGTATTTTTTTTTCTTATTTTATTAACTCGTTGCCGTTTGCTTCTTCGAATTATATCAACACTTTACTCCTGCAATTATTTATTTGTTGAGACAATACCCTGGGAAGGATTCATTTTAGGATGAGGAATTAGTGGATCCGCTCGCTTTCTTCCTTCCCGTCCTTATAAGTATCTTATTGGAAACTTAAAAAAAAAAAAATAAGAAATTTGTAAATTCTCAAATTACAAATTAAATTAATAGATTAAATCTATTCCCATTAAAAAAGGGAAAATTCAATTACAATTAAAAGAAAAAGAAATCGATCAAAAAAAAGGTGCGAGCGAAGTAATACAAAAAGAACTCTGTTCTTTGTTAGTCCTATCTATAAGAGGAGAACATATGAAAAATGTAACCGATTCTTTCGTTTCCTTGGGCCACTGGCCATCCGCCGGGAGTTTCGGGTTTAATACCGATATTTTAGCAACAAATCCAATAAATCTAAGTGTAGTGCTTGGTGTATTGATTTTTTTTGGAAAGGGAGTGTGTGCGAGTTGTGTATTTCAAGAATAGGTTGGATCCAACCGGCTGCACTTTTTTTATCTTATTTTTTTTTTTAGGATAAATAAGAAAAAAAGTGCACGATCTCGACGAATTACTTCTGAATAAATTCAGAAATCATATGTAAGATGTAAGAACCATAGCATTTCGTGACTCATTGGTAAATCAACTTTGATTCTCTATCAACCAATAATGTGAGACCATTAACATGGTTAAAGCTAAACTGTTTGAAGTCCAGGCACAACATGGTACTCTTTCTACCACTACATTAGTACCGAAATAGTTAGTACCGAAATAGTTTCAAAATGAATAGTTGGTAATTTATCCGATATAGAACACTCATATCGATAAAATGATTTGAACCATTTACTATACTAGAAAAACTAGAAACTAGAAAAATGGGCAACTTGCCTTTTTTTATCCAATGCCAAATCGACGACCTATGTATAAAAGAAGAGGGATTTTTGGATTTTAAGAAAAAAATAAAAAATAGAAAAATTATAAATATAAATATGAAATGAAATTTCAATAAAGAACAAATAAAGAAACAACTTTGCTGACAATTATAGATTTTTTGTCTGGTCGGAAGAGTCCTCCTAATATTCTGGTCTTGTATCAGTTTCGATATCTTTGAATACGAACAGAAAAGAGAGGATAGGCTCATTACATTAAAAGATATGGGAATGCCCCTAAAATAAATAATTGAGCGTGAGAGCCAAATGAATCGAAAGATTCATGTTTGGTTCGGGAAGAGATCATGGAAGTTATGAAATTAATGCTAAGATAATCTACTTTCATTAAATGATTTATTAGATAATCGAAAACAGAGGATCTTGAGTACTATTCGAAATTCGGAAGAATTACGTAGAGGGGCCATTGAGCAGTTCGAAAGAGCCCGGGCTCGCTTACGTAAAGTGGAAATGGAAGCAGATGAGTATCGAATGAATGGATACTCTGAGATAGAACGAGAAAAAGTAAATTTGATTAATGCCACTTGTGATAGTTTGGAACGATTAGAAAATTACAAAAATGAAACCCTTCATTTTGAACAACAAAGAGCGATTAATCAGGTCCGACAACGAGTTTTTCAACAAGCCTTACAAGGAGCTCTAGGAACTCTGAATAGTTGTTTGAATAGCGAGTTACATTTCCGTACCATCAGCGCTAATATTGGCATCCTCGGGGC